ATTGCGCTTAAATGGTTTTTATGTTTTTTAAAATACGGAATCATATGAATAATGGAAAAACTCCACGAAAGAAAAATTAATGATTCATATAAATCGCTTAATGGTAAATGCCCCAAATACACCCAACGAGTAACTAATAATCCTGTTATGCAGAAAAAAGTAACTATCATACCCTTTTCTGACGAATCATATAGTCCTACGATTTCATCGACTAATAAAGTTATCAAATGAATTGTAATTACAATTGAAACGATAGAAAAGGATATATGAGTTAATATATGCTCTAAAGTTGAAAATATCATAAAAATTATTAAAAGGGGGTCCCGCAATTATAGGAATTGAAATCGGGAATTGAATTCATTATAGGGCTTACTCTTTTAGAAGATGCCATGCCGCCACTCGGACTCGAACCGAGATGCTCTAGCACTGCTTCCTAAGAGCAGCGTGTCTACCTATTTCACCATAGCGGCTTATTCGAAATCATAATAACCTATTTTTATTCAATCGTCGAGATTGAAGGAGTTAATTAAATGCAATATTTTTTTAGGAAACCATTAAATTGATGAATAAAAACTTGTTTAAGAATTAGGGATTTAAACGTTTTCGTTAATAATATTTATTATCTTTTTATTTATTATTTTAGAATGTCAATTTTATTTAACTGAACTAAAAATGTAGTTTTTCGTAAGTTATTACTTTATGTTTTCCTAAAACAAAAATGTTACGGTTGGAACTAGATTATTTTGACTTCAATCCATAGATAGAACTAAAAACAATGTTCTGTCTCGTTTGCATTTTTTAATGATTCATTTATTTTATCATTTATTAATCTAAAATAAAAAAATAATTTTATCGATAAAATATAATTTTTATATAACACAATTTCAGCGATACACTCAAGGGGTTTTTGTAAATATTTGCATAGTTAGTTTTATATGAATTTTTAGGGTTTTTCGTTGTGTAGAGAATTTGTGTTAAGATTTAGCAACCCGATTAAGTTAGGTATTAGTATGGGTGTATCAATTATATAACAATATTTTATATTTCTATCGAAATTGTACCGTACTTCAAAAAATACTTTATAAATTTTTAAATTAATATATATTATATCTTTGATATATATTATATTTTGATCGATCTTCCAATCGAACCATAGGATCTAAAACAGATCACTCAAAATTGGCACATTCGTCATATAACTACCTAAAAATGTAAAAGGGGATTTTATTAATTAAATTGGGTTAAAGAGTTTATATAGTGATAATAATTTAGAAAAATAATGATTTAGAAGATTATAAAACATATTTAAAACTAAATCAATTAGTTTCAACGAACCCTTCTTTTAATATATAATTATAATATTAATATATAATTATAATATATAATATATATTAAAAAATAAATTTATTTTTATTATTGAGTCAAGTCGATGGGGAAAGTGAGAATCCCCATCCTGAAAATTATAAAATATACTAAAACGAAAGGTGAACCCTTGCGCTTGCATTTATCCTTTTTTCAAACAAAAAAGTACCATTAATTTTTCGAATTAAGTAGACAACAGAATTCTTATCTATATCAGAAATGAAAGAAAAAAGACGCCTTCTAAATTAAAACATTATGAAACTAATTATTTTTATTTATTATTTTATATAAATATAAATTTATATTATTTTACTATTATGATGTTAATTAAAATTCTTATAACTTATAAATCTTATAAAAAAATTAGAAACAAAATTAGATTACTTTTCTAATTAGACCGATTCAGATTTTTTATTGTATTGTTTGATTACTATTATTTATTTGTTACACAAAAAAAACTTTTAGAACTCCCGGTAGAAAGAGATTTCGCTAACGAAAAAGCTTTCAATGCTGCCCGATATCCCTTCCTTTTCCAAATATTTTTACGAATCCGTTTTTTTGAAATAGAGGTGCGTTTTTTTGGAACTGCCATTAAAAAATTATAATAGGTTCTTCGGTTGGATGTGAAAGACATCTATTGTTCAAAATAAATTTTTCTTTACTGTTCTCTATCTATTTATTCTCTAAATTATACTCCCTTCATAAAAAAGGGGGGTGTGTAAAAATCGCATAAAATATTACTAACAACAATCCCCTATGCCAAATAGAATTGATTGAAGTTGATAAAATACAATACAAACAAAAAAGAAAAGATTGTGCGTTTAGTTTTCTTTCTATTTTCGTCGTGTTACATTTATACATGTAATAAAATACATCAAAAGTTTAATAACCCAACCCCTCTATCGCTTAATTAAAAAACTTTAATAATTTTCTATTATATTAATTTTAATTAATTTAATTGGTCAAACTCGAAGAAAGAGTACACCCAACTTTAATTCTCAAATTCGAGTGGGACTAGTAGTTAATCTGTTAAAGGATACAAAATATATAATTTTTTATTATTAAAGGCATTTTATTTGCCCTTTTTTTTTATTTTACATAAAATAAAGTGTTGGATATCATAGCATTTCCTACAAATAGCTTTTATTGTAATGGAAGACAATCAATTAGTTACAAAACAAATTGTTTAATGATTCTGAATAACCGAATTACAATTACAATAAATAGTTTTTATGGGTCAAGTTATGCGCTTTATGATTCATACCAAACACTGTTTTTGGTGTAATTATTTATCCTCGCTCTATAGATATAAAAGATATAAATAAATTATTGTAATACGTAATAATTAGAATGCAAATTTTATTTAAGTTTTATTTTATATATCTTAATTTTTTTTTATTAACTGACCCCTTTCAACAGAAAACAAATAAGAACCGGTGAATCAGAAACAATTAATTAAGAAAAATATTTTATTTTTTTTTATGGAATATACATATCAATATTCATGGATTATACCTTTCATTCCACTTCCAGTTCCAATGTTAATTGGAGCAGGACTTCTACTTTTTCCAACGGCAACAAAAAATCTTCGCCGTATGTGGGCTTTTCCGAGTGTTTTATTGTTAAGTATAGTTATGATTTTTTCAGCCCATTTTTCTATTCAGGAAATAAATAACAATTCCGTATATCAATATGTATGGTCTTGGACCATCAATAATGATTTTTATTTAGAATTTGGCTGCTTGGTTGATCCACTTACTTCTATTATGTCAATATTAATCACTACTGTTGGAATGATGGTTCTTATTTATAGTGATAATTATATGTCTCATGATCAGGGATATTTGAGATTTTTTGCTTATATGAGTTTTTCCAATACTTCAATGTTGGGATTAGTTACTAGTTCTAATTTGATACAAATTTATATTTTTTGGGAATTGGTTGGAATGTGTTCTTATCTATTAATAGGTTTTTGGTTCACACGACCTAGTGCGGCGAATGCTTGTCAAAAAGCGTTTGTAACTAATCGTGTCGGGGATTTTGGTTTATTATTAGGAATTTTGGGTTTTTATTGGATAACGGGTAGTTTTGAATTTCGGGATTTGTTTGAGATATTTAATAACTTGGTTTATAATAATGAGGTTAATTTTTTATTTGTTACCTTATGCGCCTTCCTATTATTTGCCGGCGCAGTTGCAAAATCCGCCCAATTTCCCCTTCATGTATGGTTACCTGATGCCATGGAAGGGCCTACCCCCATTTCGGCTCTTATACATGCCGCTACTATGGTAGCAGCAGGAATTTTTCTTGTAGCTCGGCTTCTTCCTCTTTTCATAGTTATACCTTACATAATAAATCTAATAGCTTTGACAGGTATAATAACATTACTTTTAGGAGCCACTTTAGCTCTTGCTCAAAAAGATATTAAGAAAAGCTTAGCTTATTCTACAATGTCTCAATTGGGTTATATGATGTTAGCTCTAGGTATGGGGTCTTATCGAGTTGCTTTATTTCATTTGATTACTCATGCCTATTCGAAAGCATTGTTGTTCTTAGGATCTGGATCAATTATTCATTCGATGGAAACTATTGTTGGATATTCTCCAGATAAAAGTCAGAATATGGTTCTTATGGGCGGTTTAAGAAAACATGTACCAATTACAAAAACCGCTTTTTTATTAGGTACACTTTCTCTTTGTGGTATTCCACCTCTTGCTTGTTTTTGGTCCAAAGATGAAATTCTTAATGATAGTTGGTTGTATTCACCGATTTTTGCAATAATAGCTTGTTCCACGGCAGGATTAACTGCATTTTATATGTTTCGTATCTATTTACTTACTTTTGAAGGACATTTAAATGTTTATTTTCAAAATTACAGCGGCAAAAAAAATAGCTCGTTCTATTCAATGTCTCTCTGGGGTAAAGAAGGAAAAAAAATTATTAAAACAAGCTTTCGTTTATTAGATTTTTTAACTACGAAAAAAAATGAAAAAACTTATTTTTTAAACACGTATCGGATTGATAGTAATGAAAATGTAAGAAGTATGGTACATCCGTTTATTAGTATTGCTCGTTTTGGCACTAAAAACACTTTCTCATATCCCCACGAGTCGGACAATACTATGTTATTTCCGATGCTTGTATTAGTTTTATTTACGTTGTTCGTTGGGGCCGTAGGAATTCCGTTATTCAATCAGGAAGGAATGGATTTGGATATACTATCCAAATTCTTAAGTTCGTCTATAAACCTTTTACATAAAAATAGAAACCATTCTGTGGATTGGTATGAATTTATCACAAATGCAACCTTTTCCATTAGTATAGCTTATTTCGGAATTCTTATATCGTCTTTTTTATATAAGCCTGTTTATTCATCTTTACAAAATTTTAATTTATTTAATTCATTTGTTAGAAGTGTTCCTAATAAAATTAAAATTTTGGGGGGTAAAATAATAAATATGATATATAATTGGTCATATAATCGTGGTTACATAGATTTTTTTTATGTAATATCCTTTACTAAAGGTATAAGAAGATTAGCTGAACTAACTCATTTTTTTGATAGACGAGTAATCGATGGAATTACGAATGGAGTCGGTATTGCGAGTTTTTTCGTAGGAGAGGTTATCAAATATGTA